TAGATCCATTTATCCTTCATCCTTTCTGAAGTTTCCATGGAAAGATTCCTCTACCAGCGCAGTCAACTCCATTTGTTAGAACAGCTTCCATTGAGTCTCTGCACCTATCCTTTTTTTCGTTTTTTAAACCTTTGCTTTGAGAAAACAGGATTTGGCTCAGGATTGCCCATTTTTATTAGTTCCGGGGTTTCTCTGAATTTGAAAGTCATCACTTAGCAAGTTTCCATACCAAGGCTCAATCCAATTAAGTCCGTAGCGTCTACCGATTTCGCCATATCCCCCTTCCTTTTTTTTTTTGAGATTAGGATCTTATTATGATATCATTCCGTTTTTCTTTCATTTATACTGAAGCCCTTGAATTTATTAGATAGCAATTATTATCTCGAAAAAAAAAAAGTATTTTTTTCTTACCTTTTTTTCTTACCTATAGGAAACCCATATTTGATCCAATCAAATTGGATTTTATCATTTCTGTATCGGCAATTCAATATAGATTGATATATACCCCGCATATATCTTTCTTTTCCTGCCACATTGCCCATGCAATTTTGGATACTTGAAGGCTCGATTATTTTTTCTTAACTTCCCCTTTTACGAATGAAAGCTGGGGAATGTCTGATTAGTTATAACCAATCAATCGAATTCGAGAGACATCTAGAATTCAAAATAGATAGGATCGAAAGTATAGAAGTGTAACAAAAAGAATTTCAAATGTCATGTGAATTCAAAATCAAAAAAAAAAAAAAGAAAATTTGACTAGACTATCTAAAAATATTTAAGATTTATTATCGAATAGAATAATATTTGAATTGTATTCGAATTTAGAATTGTGATAAAGAAATCAAAATTCTATATCGCTATATAAATCCTTATGTTCTATAATATCCAATTGGGAATTATAGATTCTATACTTTTCTATATTTCTCGAGACACTATATTATAGTGTATTGAATTCCTATGCATAGAAAAATTCTATTATGTGGGCCCGCTTAGCTCAGAGGTTAGAGCATCGCATTTGTAATGCGATGGTCATCGGTTCGATTCCGATAGCCGGCTTTTTCCTATTTTTCATTTTTTTTATTCAAGAAAAATGGATAATCTTCCTTTGAAATCTTTGAAATCAAAGAATATTGAAAAGGTGTCTTACCCTCTTTCCAAAATCCATGAATTTATTAACTTATAGGTTAAGTTATAGGGAACTCCCAACTATGTCATGAAACGGATCTTATATATATAATAATAGAAAGTTGGAATATTTATCCAACTTATCTCATTCTTCTTTATAGTACAAGTGCACTACTTAAGTACACTACTTCAGCAAACTTCGCCTCATTTAGTTCAGTTTTAGTTTAGGTTTATTCTGTAAAATCCAATTTTCAAAAAACAAAAAAAAAAAGAATGAAATGAATTCTAAATAAGAATAAGGAGTCTTTATGTCGCGTTACCGAGGACCTCGTTTCAAAAAAATACGCCGCCTGGGGGCTTTACCGGGGCTAACTAATAAAAGGCCTAAAGCTGGAAGTGATCTTAGAAACCAATCGCGTTCCGGGAAAAAATCTCAATATCGTATTCGCCTAGAAGAAAAACAAAGATTGCGTTTTCATTATGGTCTTACCGAACGACAATTACTTAAATACGTTCGTATCGCCGGAAAGGCCAAGGGGTCAACAGGTCAAGTTTTACTACAACTACTTGAAATGCGTTTGGATAACATCCTTTTTCGGTTGGGTATGGCTTTGACTATTCCCGCAGCCCGCCAATTAGTTAACCATAGACATATTTTAGTGAATGGGTGTATAGTAGATATACCAAGTTATCGCTGCAAACCTCGAGATATTATTACGACGAAGGATGAACAAAAATCCAGAACTCTGATTCAAAATGCTCTCAACTCTTCCCCTCAAGCGGAAGTGCCAAACCATTTGACCCTCCACCCATTCCAATATAAAGGATTAGTCAATCAAATAATAGATAGTAAATTGGGCGGTTTAAAAATAAATGAATTGCTAGTCGTAGAATATTATTCTCGTCAAACTTAAACCTAAACTCAACTAAAATAGCAAGGGTTAAGGCAATTTTATTCCTTTTCATCAAATTAAATTAAACTAAGGTTAAATAAGAAAAATATGGGTTTGATCTCGATTTTATCCCATTTTATGTATCATAGCCCGCGCGGCTATTTGCATATTCTTTCCAGTATTCTTCCTTTACTAGTCACGACAATTCGGAATCGAGAATCTATATCAATCAAAGGTCTGACTGGTGTAATAAAGGTCTCCATTGCTGTTTGATTCGGTGTTTTTAATAAGGTAAAAAAAAAAGGGGGGGTCCATTAAGTGAAGGTACGGAAAGAGAGGGATTCGAACCCTCGGTAAACAAAAGCCTACATAGCAGTTCCAGTGCTACGCCTTCAACCACTCGGCCACCTCTCCTATATAATGATTATGAACCAAAAACCGAGTGAATAGTGAGTTCTTCATATTCCATTCTAGATTATTGG